ATTATATTGCCCCCAATTTTTATGAAATACAAGATGCTCATTGAATGATAAGAAAAAAATTTCCACTTATACAATTTCAGATATTCAAAGCTTGTACGTTTTCTTCTAGATTAAACAGAATAGAAGTCTTGTTTAAATTCTCGCTAGGCTATAACAAAAAAAAAAAATAAGGGATTCCTTGGAATTATCGCCTTCCATTTATTTGGGTTGGAAGATATTTATTTCAGATGAGCCAAACCAATAGGATGAACCAAAGGAGTTCTGTATCATGAAGTTTGACTTTGTACCACGCATATTACTTAGATGGTTCTAGAAAGTTCTGTAGGTAGGAATGAAGAAATCGAACCGGATTCTATTTATTTGTATCTGAACTTAATCTTGTCTATTTCAATTTCTCTAGATTCTACTTTTTAGTATCTCAACCAACTAATTTAACCTTTTGAACGCGTCTTTTGAATATATATGAAGTATTAACATTCTACGGCATGGACATAAAGATAAAAAAGATGAAATAGAATCGAATTCTTTTAGATAAAGTATCTAAAAGAATTCTACCCATCTAGAAAAAAAAATAGATGGGATATATCTCGGCGAAATGGAAAAAAGTATGTGTTATGATCCAAATGAAAACTGAATAGGGATGTCGATTCATATCAATTAATTTATTCAAGAGAGACTCATCCAAATTAATCATGTACCAGGAACCAGATTTGAACTGGTGACACGAGGATTTTCAGTCCTCTGCTCTACCAGCTGAGCTATCCCGGCTAAGTCCGAATGTAGCATCCTCATTTTATTAGAGGGCGGGGGTCTATGTCAATTAAAAGGACGAAAGAAGATTAAAAAGTTTTAATCTGGGTACTGAAATTTCTTGGATCTTAAAAAAGACGACTTTTTAAGTTTCAGTATGAGTAATGATATCGATTGTAAATCATTCAAATGGGGATTTCTTGCTCAAAGCTGTATATCTTAGATATAAGATATAATAAGACATTTCCGCCCGGATCTATTTCAAAAAGAATAGGGCGAGTGTATAAGGACACTCACGCAAGGAAAGGGGGGATAGAATGGATAAATAGTTGGGGGGGCAAATAGGCTTTTTGGGGATAGAGGGACTTGAACCCTCACGATTTTTTAAGTCGACGGATTTTCCTCTTACTAAAAATTTCATTGTTGCCAGCATTGACATGTAGAACGGGACTCTATCTTTATTCTCGTCCGATTAATCCGGTTCTTGAAAAGAGGATCTACAGACTATGGAGTGAATCTTTTGATCAATGAATATTCGATTCCACATTGAAGAAAGAATCGAATCACACCAATTCTTCCGTTTTTTATAGAAAAAATATAGACTCATTTGGCTCGGCATTAATCATTTGATTTTGATATAGTATTCAATACGTATGTATATCTTTCATCCTTTCTGAATTTTCGATGGAAAGAGTTCTCTACCAACTACCAACGCGGCCAACTCCATTTGTTAGAACAGCTTCCGTCGAGTCTCTGCACCTATCCTTGTTTTCGTTTTCTGAACCTTTGTTTGTGGAAAAAAGGATTTGGCTCAGGATTGCCCTTTTTCTTAATTCCGGGGTTTCTCTGAATTTGAAAGTCATCACTTAGTAGGTTTCCTTACCAAGGCTCAATCCAATTAAGTCCGTAGCGTCTACCCATTTCGCCATATCCCCTTCCTTTTGTGTTAAGATTAGGATTTCATTGCATTATGATGGCGTTCCCTTTTTCTTTCATTTATACCGGAACCTTTGAATTCATTAGATACCTATTCTTATTTCGAAGAAGCATTTTTCCTCTTTTATTTCTTACCTGTCTTCTCCTATCTTATATAGGAGACCCTATTTGGTCCAATCAAATTGGATTTTATCATTTCTGGATTCGTAATTCAATATAGATTAATAGATATCCTATATATATATATATACCTGTCGCCCTTCTCATGCAATTTTGAATACTTGAACGGTCTTTTTTTTGTCTTAATTTCCGCCTTTACTACTTTATGAATTTTATGACTGGAATGAACGTGGAGGAATGTCTCATCAGTTCGAACTAATCATTCCTAATGATATGGAATCAAATAATATAGAAAATATAGAAGTGTAATAAAAGAATTTCAAATGTCATTTGAATTCAAATTCAAAAATGACAAATTTAAATAATTTAACTATCTAACTAACTAACTAGAATCAAAATATTGACTATCGAGTCTACCAAGATATAGAATTTACTAAAAAAAATATCGAATTTAATAATATTCGAATTGTAAATTCTATTAGTGATTAGTGATAAAAAATACAAATTCTATATCGCTATATTAATTGTTATGTTCTATAATATTAATATTCAATATTTATTTGAAATTGTATATTCTATTGTTTTCTATTCATATCGAGTCTGAATAGATAAGACATAATAGTGAATACCTAAGATTAAGATTCCAATATTTTATTGAATTACTATGCACATAAAATTGATGTTATGTGAGCCC